AGTAAGCCTCGCTCACGGGTATCTGAGCAATTCTTCCTGTTGCTTTTACAAAACTTCCCTCTTGTATCATCAGCCCATCGCCCATTAATACAATCCCAACATTTTTGGATTCCAAATTCAGAGCAATACCTCTAGTCCCTTCTGCAAATTCAACTAATTCACCTGACATTATTTCACCAAGACCTATAATACGAGCAATCCCGTCCCCCACTTGAACTACGCGACCTATATTCTCAATCCCTACTTTCCTATTATATTGTTCAATACGTTCGCGGAGAATTTTATTAATTTCGTCGACTCGAAGGGTTGCCATTAGTGTTTCTTGAATCTTTTTTTTTCGGAAGCAAGGGGAAAAATAATGCCTAAATTCTAAACGAAAGTAGAAGTTCAAGGCCTAATAAATTTAATTATTTCTTCCATTCTATGGCCCCGAGAATGCCAATATTAGCACGAATCGTACGAAAATGTAATTCGGTATTCAAACAACTATTCAGAGTTCCTAGAGCTCCTTGTACGGCTTGTTGGAAAACTCGCTGTCGGACCTGATTCATCGCCCTTTGTTTTTCAAAATAAAGGGTTTCGTTTTTAGACTTTTCTAATTGTTCCAAACTAGTAGAAGTGGCATTAATCAAATTTTCTTTTTCTCGTTCTATCTCAGAGTATCCATTCATTCGATACTCAGCTGCCTCTAGTTCGACTTTCTCTAATCGAAGCCGAGCTTTTTCGAGTTGTTCAAGGGTCCCTCTACGTAATTCTTCCGAATTTTGAATAGTACTTAGGATCCTCTGTTTTCGATTATCTAATAAATCTTTTAATGAAAGTGGATTATCTTGCTATTAAGTTTACAACTTTTATGATCTCTTCCCGAACCAAACAAGAATCTTTCGATTCATTTGGCTCTCACGCTCTTTTTTTTTGCTATGTATTAATTATGGTATGGTTATTTCCATATCTTTTTTTTATATAATGTAATGAGCCTATCCTCTATCCCCTCTTTTCTGTTTGTATTTCAATATACCAAAATTTATATAAAACTAGAAAAATATTAAGAGGACTCTTCCGACTAGATAAAAATCATCATGGTCAGCAAAGTTGTTTCTTTGTTTGTGTTTGCTCTGTTAATTAATAATTTCAATTTCATTAAGAAAAACTAACTAAATAAAAGGAAAATGCAAATTGATAGAATTCCTTTTTTTCTTCAAATCCAATCCAAAAAATTTTTCTTTTTTTATACATAGGTCGTCGATTCGGCATTGAAAAAAGGGCAGGGCGCCCCTCTAGTATAGTAAATAGTTATCGATATGAGTGTTCTATATCAGATAAATTCTACACTAGCTATTTCCCGTTTAAAGCATTTCGATACTAATACTAATATAGTTGTAGAAAGAGTACCCCTTTTGCCTGGACTTCAAGCAGTTTAGCTTTAACCGTGTTAATGGTCTCGTATTATTGGTCTATAGAGAATCAAAGTCAATTTCCCAATTAGTCGCGAAATGCTATGGTTCTTCCATATGATTTCTGAAGTTATTCAGAAGTAATTCGTCGAGATCGTGCACCTTTTTTTAGTTATCCTAAAATAAAAAACATTCTAAAGTGCAGCCGGATGGATCCAATCTATTCTTGAAATAAACAACTCGCACACACTCCCTTTCCAAAAAAAATCAATACACCAACCACTATAGTTAGATTTATTAGATTTGTTGCTAAAATATCGGTATTAAGCCCGAAACTCCCCGCGAATGGCCAGTGAGCTAAAAAAACGAAAAAATAGGTTACATTTTTCATATGCTCTCCTCTTATAGATAGGACGAATAAAGAAGAAAGTTTTTCGATCACTTACACTTACTTCGCTCGCCCTTTTTTTTTTGATCAGTTTTTTTAATGCAATTTTTTTTTAATGCAAATAGATTCAATCTAATAATTTCTTTTAGATTAAGTCTTAGGTGTCGTTTGACCTGTGAAAGATTTCCTTTGTTGAAATGCTCCCAAAATTCCTAAAATAAAAGGAAAAAGACTTTCCACTGTCCTAAACTAAGGACGGGAAGGAAGAGGGCAAACATATCCTCTAAATTGATCATGCTCAAATCAGCCCTTCCTGGGGTTCCCGGGGTATTGTCTGTCCTAATAAATAAAGAATTCCCGGAATAATATAATAAATAGGATTAAATTATTAATATACTTGGAATTATAGAAGCAAATACCTATTTATTTACTAAAAAAAGAAAAAAGTATCTAACCTAAAGGACTCATTTTCTTTTTTAGGATTAAACAAAAGGGTTCGCAAATAAAAGGGCTAGTGCCACAACCAGTCCATAAATTGTTAAAGCTTCCATAAAAGCTAGACTAAGCAATAAAGTACCTCGTATTTTCCCTTCTGCTTCTGGCTGTCTCGCAATACCTTCTACAGCTTGTCCTGCAGCAGTACCTTGACCAACTCCAGGCCCAATAGAAGCAAGCCCTACGGCTAATCCAGCAGCAATAACGGAAGCAGCAGCAATTAGTGGATTCATGGTGAGTTCCTCGTGTAAAAAAACAAATGGTTAAGGATACAATCAACCAAGAAATTATTACTTATAACTTCTAAGCTCTATTGGGTAGAAGTAACTAAAAAGTACAAATTGAAATGATAATCGAAATCGTCCGAACTACTTCGAGATCTCGTTTTTAGTTTCTAATCATTAGAAGTTTGTGTAAATCCATAAGATTCTTATTATTCCATTTCTCTTTCTTTCCAACCAACCACTTTTTCATTCCATCCTTTTTTTTACTCTTCGATATCTTTGAGTTCCCTTTTTTTCCCCTTCATCTAATCCATAATAAAAGACGAAATACAGGAAGAACCCCTATGGAAATCGAACTAACCCAAATCCAATAGGAATCAAATCAAGATATACAATTGCTAACAAAATGCTGGATAGAAGTGAATATGGAATCCAATTCCATATAGAAGGGAATTCTATATATCGGATTAGATAATGAATCTAACTTAGGAAGAAAAAAAATCCCATATACATATGTTTGTTCTATTCTGTTTGCGTATTTTCTCATTTTCTATTGAATCCGATTCCAAAATCATTCCTTAGAAAGCCGCATAAAAGATGGCAGTCTTATAGACATTAAGGATATAGATCTAACCGGATTCCGCCCCCTTGAATGCATATATACTTTACCAATTCCGTAATAAAGTCTAGTCTATTTTCTCTCCTACAACTCTAGGTTGTATATTCATACACATTTCGAACTATTTAGTTTTCCAACCAGAGAAGAAGGATTATCTGGAACCATGCATGAATTGGGCTAAGCTAAAAAAAGACTATTTCGAAAACTAGTCAATTCAATGATGACCTTCCATGGATTCACCTATATAGGCTGCCGCTAACGTTGCAAAAATAAGAGCTTGAATACCGCTTGTAAATAATCCAAGAAACATGACCGGTATGGGGACTATTAAGGGGACTAAAGAAACAAGAACAACAACGACTAACTCATCTGCCAATATATTTCCGAAAAGTCGAAAACTAAGCGATAATGGTTTTGTGAAATCTTCTAGGATGTTAATTGGTAAAAGGATTGGGGTTGGTTTAATATATTTCTCGAAATAACTCAATCCTTTTTTGCTAAGACCCGCATAAAAATATGCCGCTGATGTGAGTAAAGCTAAAGCAACAGTAGTATTTATATCATTCGTGGGCGCTGCTAATTCCCCATGGGGTAACTCTATAATTTTCCAAGGTAAAAGAGCACCCGACCAATTCGAAACAAAAATAAAAAGGAACATAGTTCCAATAAAGGGAACCCAAGGACCATATTCTTCTCCAATCTGAGTTTTGCTCAAGTCTCGAATAAACTCAAGGACATATTCGAAGAAATTCTGGCCGTCGGTCGGGATAGTTTGTGGATTCTGAACAGCTATGATAACTGAGCCTAGCAAGATAGTAATTACGACCCAAGAAGTGATGAGTACTTGAGCATGAATTTGGAAACCTCCTATTTGCCAATAGAAGTGTTGGCCTACTTCTACACCCGATATATCGTATAACTCCTTGAGTGTTTTAATGGAACATGGTGTAATATTCATATTGTCCTCTGATAAAAATGGAACTTCAAAAAAGGAATTCTTTTGATTCAACCATCTCTTTCTCAACTCAGCAACTTGAAGTATTAATCTTATATTTGGAATACCAAGAAATCATATCAGATCATAATATATAGCAATACCCTCTAATATATATCAATATTTCTTCTTTTATCTATGCAAAACAAAAAAGAATAGTAACTGATCCCATAAATCCACGGAGTTGCTCAAGAATTAACTATTCTTCTTAATCTTAATCAACGATTTCTTATATGGAGAGAACGGCCTTCACAAATTGCAAATACTAATTTGTTAAGAATCAATCGAATTGAAGTCATAGTATCATCGTTGGCAGGAATCGATATATTCGCGAGATCTGGGTCACAATTTGTATCGACTAAAGAAATAGTAGGAATCCCCAAAATGTCACATTCCCGAAGAGCTATATACTCTTTTTGCTGATCAAGGACGATCACAATGTCAGGCAACCTCGTCATATATTTGATCCCGCCGAGATATCTTTGCAAGGTAGATAATTTTCTCTTTAAGATTGCCACATCTCTTTTTGGGAGATGGTGGAATTTTCCCGTTTTTTCTTCTGCTCTTAAGTCTCTAAATTGAGAAAGTCTAGTTTTGGTAATCGACCAATTCGTTAACATACCACTGAACCACTTTTTATTAACATAATGACAACGAGACCTTATTGCAGCTGATGCTACTAAATCCGCTGCTCTTTTTTTGGTACCAATAATTAAGAAGCTTTTTCCCTGACTTGCTGCATCAAAAACTAAATCACAAGCTTCTGATAAAAAACGAGCCGTTCTAGCGAGATTTGTAATATGAGTACCTTTCCGCTTTGCCGAGATGTAAGGTGCCATTTTAGGATTCCATTTCTTAATACCATGACCAAAATGAACTCCCGCTTCTATCATCTCTTTCAAATTGATATTCCAATATCTTCTTGTCATTTTTTCCACACTTCCTTTTTTTTGTCTTACCGTTACGGAATTGATTTCTTTTTGAAGATTAAGAAAGAGCCGAAATAGCTTGAAATAAATAATAATTGTTTCGATGGAACCTTCTACACTGACTTCTTTTACTTATTAAAATTAAAATATTAAAATACAGTTAAAATACAAAATCTAAAATCTGACCTATTAGCATTCTAAGGTCAAAAGTCTAGTTTAAATTAAACTAAAAAAAATAAGGCTATGTATCCTTAAATCGTATAAATGGAGGTAAATCGGGGTTCTGATGTCTCAGAGAAATTGTTTGTTACATTAGAATCAGAAGAAACTAATTCTGTATGGAGAAACAAAATATCTCTCATTTCCGATGCGAATAGATTTTTTTTTTGAATTTCGAAATAAAGGTTCTTGTCTTGTGGGGAACCATGCACAAATTTTTGGAATCCGGTACCAACAGGTATAATCCCCCCCAGAACTACGTTTTCTTTCAGGCCTTTCAACCAATCAATACGACCTCGTAGGGCAGCTTTTGCTAAAACTCGAGCAGTTTCTTGAAAACTTGCTTCAGATATAAAACTTTGGGTATTCAGGGAAGCCCTTGTTATTCCTAATAAGATTGCCCGATAATAGATCGATTCATCCAAAGCCCGCCCTACTCGTTCTGCTCGCAATAGTCCTATTAATTCCCCTGGTAAAAAAACATTAGACATTCCATCTTCGGAAACCCGTACTTTTGATGTTACTTGGCGTATAATAATCTCTATATGTCTATTATGGATCTGTACCCCTTGGGATCTATAAACCTTTTGGATCTTATTAACCAAAGAGATACGACTTTGAGCTATGGTTAGCTCAGCTCCAATCAAGAATCCCCAGGGAACCCCAAGAATTCTTGGTATATGGTCATTCCAATCCTCAATTCTCCTTTCGAGATTCGGCGATAGTGAATCAATTGAACGCGCTTCGAAGATTTGTTCTACTTTTGGAAGACCCTGCGTTATATCACTAGATCTCGATTTTTCATATATAAAGGTAACTAACCTATCTCCTTTGTAAAGTGTTTTTCCATAATGACCATGAACAGTTGCTCCTATAGTGGCCAAATAAGGTTTAGCTGCTCTTATAACAAAAGAGTCCATATTAACAATGAAAATTTGACCAGATTTTTTTATGTGCGATTTAAATAGACATACATTTTCGCAAATAAATTGCCCAAGGCGAATTATTGCCAATGTCTCTTCCCGCGAGTTATGATGGAGAAAGTGCCAATTCAAATAGAATGGATCCAACACGATGTTACTGTCGAAATTGGAAATCCTTTTATTTTCATCTATTAAAGAGTATTTAAGTCCTTGAAGTACTTGGAAGATTTGTTTCAAATTGTCAAGGAACAAGTATTTTTTTAACAAGATCCGATTATGCGTTAATAAATAGTAAGATGAAGAAAAATTCGATATACTAGGTGCAATAACGCCTAAGAGCCCAAAAATATCTCGAATAGGAATTCTAGGATTCGATTCTTTTGCCGCATTGGGATATTTGGAATTCTTGAATAAACCAATTCGCGAAGAGTTGGATGCCGACAAAATCATCAAAGACGGGTATTCTTTATTTCGATTCAACAAGGTGCCAATAGTTTCTTGATGTTGGCTAAGTGATTGAATCTTCCCCTTGGAATTGGTATTGTTCCGATCTAAACTATTATTGGGAATGGGCCCTGCACTTGTCATATGATACCTTCTTCGTGTATACGAAATAGTGGACTTGACTAACTCAATTCTTAGGAACTCCCGAATCAGATCATTTGTTTTTACCTCAACAAGGGAAGCACGAGCCCCCTCTTTTTCTTCTTGTTTCCAATTCACTACTAAGCAAGTTCGAACGAATTGACTATTCGTGTGATAAATTCTTTGAGTTAACTTGCTATTTTCATGAGAAATAAAATTGACAAGTCGAAGTTGGAGATTATCCTCTTCTTGCAGGAGATCTTGCGGGAAAAGTTTTGCGAAATTTCTCCCTTCGTTTATTTCATATGCGACTGCAGGTCGAACCGAAACAAAATATTTTTCCTTGCTTTTGAGAATTTTTTTCCGTTGAACATAAACCCAATTTTTCCTTTTTTTTGATTCTTTAAAATCTTTTTTTTCTTTTTCTGGTGGTATCAAACTGCCACCTAATATCTTATCTGCCTCTTCAAGAAAATGAATATCTCCGGAAAAAATTTGGAGTTCCGTATGGCTTTTTTTTCTCTTCACTCGGACCAATCCACCTAGTCGACTTCTTGTATTTTTTGTGAGTTGTGTATCCACTCCTATAATACTATTGTCAAGTACCTTTAGTGACGAGGATCTCGGCAAGATATGCAGTTCTTGAAGAATGAAAAAAAACCGCTCTATTTCTTTTTGGTATTTTAGACTCAATTCTTTTGTTCCCCGATGCTCAATAAAACCCTCTTTTTTTAACATGGAATCTTCCTCTGGGCTCCCATATTCGTCCTCTGAGTCTTCCTCTGAGTCTTCCTCTGAGTCCTCTTCTAAAGTCCCATATTCGTTCTCTGATTCATCTTCAGGGCTCCCATATTCTTCTTCTGAGTCTTCCTCTAGAGTTCCATATTCGTCCTCTCGGGTGTTATATTCGTTCTCTGAGCTCCCGTATTGTTCTTCTGAGTCTTTCTCTAGAGTCCTATATTCGTCCTCTAGGATCCCATATTCAGCTTCTAGGGTTTCATATTCGTTCTCTAGAGTCCTATATTCGTCTTCTAGGATTTCATATCTGTCCTCTCGGGTTCTATATTCGTTCTCTGGGCTCTCATATCCGTTCTCTGAGTCTTCCTCTCGGGTCCGATATTCTTCCTCTAGGGTCCTATATCTAAATTTAACAATTCCAGAACCCTTTTTATCCTTTCTGTATCGTGGATCGTCAAAATAAGCAAAAATAGTATTTCTACGTAAAACACCCATAAAGGGTATTTCAATCGAAATCCCAAAACAAGATATTAGCTCTTTTTCTTGTTCTTGATGATATTGTAATGGAATGACGAACCTATTTCTTCGCTTTTTCGCCAACAAATCCGAATTATCTTGAAGAATAGAAGGATAGATAAAATTCCAATGACTGTTGGACACGATTCGATTTGGCGTTAAATAATCAAGAATTTCCCTATCTTTTTTACCAAAAGTATCCAACAGTCTAGGGCTTACTTGATCATTAACCATTGAGAGGTCAAAGATATATCTTCCGTCAACAGAAAAAGAATAAGTATTCATTTGATCTTGATCCTTGTGGAGCGAAAAAGATGCTATACTAGATTCACACATACTTACTGACAATATCCATAAATGGCTTGTTTTTGGTAATCGACGAAGATTACCATATTGATATTCGGGCGCATGGTAAACATCAGTACTCCAGTGCATTTCCCCGTCTGATTCGGAATAAATATGCTTTTGTACCTTTTCTTTAAAATGCAAAGTGGATGTTCCGGCACGAATCTCCGCAATTACTTGTTCGGATTCTACATATTGATCGTTTTGCACTAGAATCAAGCTTTTTGACGGAATATTCACACTATGTAGAATAGCCTGACTCTGAATAGTTACATGCAAGTCTATATAGCATAGAAAAGCAGGCTGCCCATGACGGGTACGTGTGGGGTGAACCAAATCCTCATTGAATTGGATTTTTCCATTCGAGGGGGATCGTACAAGGTCGGCAGTGCCCCCCGTGAATACTCCACCTGTATGAAAAGTTCTTAATGTTAGTTGAGTCCCGGGCTCCCCAATTGATTGACCCGCAATAATACCTACAGCTTCCCCCAATTCGACCAGATCGCCATGAGTGGGACTCCGCCCATAACATAATTGACAGATCCAAGATGTGCTCCGGCAAGTAAAAGGAGTTCTAATATATATTGGTTGTGCTCGAAACGGTTGTGCTCGAAAGGCTGTTATGAATCGATTAACTAATCCAATTCCAATATCTTGATTTCGAGCAGCAATGCATCGTAAACCGATATATATATCGTCTGCTAATACACGACCAATTAGTGTTTGGACAAAAAGTTTTTCCGTCATCCCCTTTTGAGGACTCACAGAAATACCTCGTATAGTACCACAATCTCTTCTACGCACAATAATATGTTGCACTACTTCAACAAGTCTACGTGTAAGATATCCAGCATCCGCTGTTCGTACAGCAGTATCTACAACTCCTTTGCGGGCTCCGTAGCAGGAAATTATATATTCTGTCAAAGAAAGTCCCTCGCGTAAATTGCTTTGAATAGGTAAATCAATCATTTGTCCTTGAGGATCCGCCATTAACCCTCTCATACCTACTAATTGGTGTACCTGGGATGCATTTCCTCTGGCTCCTGAAAAGGACATTAGATAGACTGGATTAGAAGGATCCGTTATCCGAAAATTCGAATTCATTTCTTGTTTCAAATATTCACTTGTAGCATACCATATCTCAACAGATTGGCGTAATTTTTCTACCGCGTGTACAGCCCCATAATAATAGTGTTTCTCCAAAAGAAAACTCTGCTGTTCCGCGTCTTGGACTAACCACCCTTTAGAGGGTATTGTTAAAAGATCTTCAATTCCTAAAGAAATCGATGTAGTAGTGGCTTGATGGAAGCCCAGAGTCTTTATTTGATCCAGTATATGGGATGTATATCCCATTCCGAAATGATCTATTAATCTGCTAATAAGTCGTTTCATAGCAGTTCCGTCTATCTCTTTATTATGAAAGACCAGGTTGGCCCGTTCCGCCATACATAAGTACCCCCCTTTTTTGGCTGAGTAGGATTCGACAATTGCTGAGTAGGATTCGACAATGGGCCTGAGTCAGTGATTCGAAAACTTAATTTACCCCTTTTCCTCATGGATTTGGACGGCAAAAAAGATGGTACTTGCGAAATCGGAATGCCCCCCGAAAAGGGCATCACCGAATCTAACTTCCTTGTTTAGATAGTGTATGAATAGGCTCGACTAAATCCGTGTATGGCTTCCTCTATTTCTCTATAAAAAGAAATATGACCAAGAGTAGTTCGAATGTATATAGAACGGGTTTCTTTTTTTCTATTTCCCACTATTAGATAGTGGGCATAAATCTCATGATAAGTCCCAAAAGATTCATATTGAACTTCAATCGGAACTTCTGTTGACCCAATGACGCGTTGATCTAGTTTCCATCGAAGCCACAAGGGACTGTTTAAACCAATTCGTTTCTGTCTATAAGCTCCCAGTGCATCATAGGAACTAGAAAAATGGGGTTCTTTATTCTTCGTATACTTATAATAATTATTCTTATTGTAATTTCCTTTTTTATTTGGAGAGTTTCCGCAACTATTATATCTGTTTGCACAAATACCGCGACGGCTTCCAATCGTTAATACATAAAGTCCGATAAGCATGTCTTGGGTTGGCACGCAAATAGGATCTCCAATAGCGGGAGACAGGAGATTCATATGAGAAAACATAAGTAAACGAGCTTCCGCCTGAGCTTCCAAGGATAAAGGTAGATGAACAGCCATTTGATCCCCATCAAAGTCTGCATTGAAACCCTTACACACTAATGGATGTAAACAAATAGTACGCCCCTCAACTAAACTGGGTTGGAAGGCCTGTATGCCTAATCTATGCAGGGTAGGTGCTCTGTTCAACAGTACAGGATGCCCCCGCATAACTTCTTGAAGTATTTCCCATACAATGGGTTCCTTTTCCCAAATTTTCCTTTTAGCAATCCTGACATTAGAAGTAGCACGTTTCGTGATTAAATCGCGAATTACAAATAGCTGAAAAAGCTTTATTGCTATCTCTAGAGGTAATCCACATTGATGTAATGAAAGCGAAGGACCCACAACAATGACAGAACGACCCGAGTAATCGACCCGTTTCCCAAGCAGAGTCTCGCGAAACCGTCCCTCTTTACCCTCAATTACATCTGAAAGTGACTTGTATACTTTATTGTGACCATTCCGCGTCAGTTGCCCGCGGGACCCACTATCAAGAAGTGTATCCACAGCTTCTTGTACCAATTTTTCCTGGCACATTACTAAATCTCCTGGCGCTAATTCACTTCTTTTTAATAGATAGGCAAGGTTGTTATTCCGACGGATAACTCTCTTATAAAGTTCATTAATATCCGAAGTCACTACTTTATCCCCAGACCTATAAACAATGGGTCTCAATTCGGGAGGAAGAACCGGTAATAAGCACAAAACCATCCATTCTGGTTCTACATTTGTTTGAATAAAATGTTTCGCCAATTGCATGCGTCTAATCAAAAAAACTTTTCTTACTCCTCTTTTTCTATCTTCCCATTCATCTCCACTATACCCCTCGTCTTCTAATTCCTTCCATTCAACCAACGAATTCTCTATAATGATTCGCAAATCCAAATCCGCCAATTGTTCTCTAATAGCACCTGCTCCTGTCGCAATTTCCCGATTTCGAAATGTTGCAAAGCCTGGGGTAGAAAAAAAGGGGGAAATGCTATAGTTACAGGATGAAATTTCATCTTCGAATAAACCTCGTAATCGTAAGAAAGTAGGTTTTTTAGCGCTGGGCCTAGCAAAAGAGAAATTGCTGTATACTAAGCCCTCCAATTTCTTAAGCGGTTTATCTAAAAGATTCGCGATATAACTAGGAAGACCTTTCAAATACCATACATGAGTCACTGGACATGCCAGTTTGATGTATCCCATTTGATATCTTCGTATCCGAGAATCAACAAATTCTACCCCGCATTTTTGGCAAAATCTTTCGTCTTCGTTTTCAGCTACGTTCGCTCGAGAATTTCCACAAGCACAAATTCCGCTTTTTATGGGTCCAAAGATTCTTTCGCAAAACAATCCATCTTTTTCTGGTTTATCGGTTTTATAATGAAAAGTGGAGGGTCTTGTGACTTCGCCAACGACTTCCCCATTAGGTAAGATTTTGTTAGCCCAAGCCTTTATTTGTTGAGGGGAAACGAGTCCAATTTGAAGTTGTTTATGTTTATATTGGTCAATCATAAAATAGAAATAAGAAAAAATTTTTATTTATGCCGATCAAACATCCTCCCTATTTACCTGAAAGTTCTTCTCAGATACAAGGAAATGGTTCAGTTCTAGAGCCAAAGATCGTAGTTCTCGAACGAGCACTCGAAAAGATTCTGGAGGATCCTCGTGATTAGGCACTCTTTTTCCCCAGATCGTAGCATTAAGTATTTCTTGGCGAGCTATAAGATGATCAGATTTATAAGTAAGTATTTCTTGTAAAATATGAGCAACACCGAATCCTTCTAAAGCCCAAACTTCCATTTCTCCTACCCGTTGTCCCCCTTGCTTGGCTCTTCCTCGAACGGGTTGTTGGGTAACAAGCGAGTACGGCCCAGTAGAACGTCCATGGATTTTCTCATCAACTTGATGAATTAATTTTAAGATATAGGACTTCCCTATTAAAACAGGTTGTTCGAGGGGATCTCCTGTTCTTCCATCAAATATTCTGCTTTTTCCCGGGTACTCGGGTTCAAATACCCATGGATTTTTTGTTTGTTTACTGGCTTCATATAATTCCGAAAACACAAGTTTTCTTGAAGCTTCTTGCTCATATCTCTCATCAAAGGGTGCTATTCTATAATGTTTCTTTAGCAGATCCCCTGCTAATCCGAGCGAGCTCTCAAATATTTGTCCCACATTCATTCGTGAGGGTACTCCTAAGGGATTGAAGACCATATCAACAGGCGTTCCATCTTGCAAATAGGGCATATCTTGCCTAGGCAAAATTTTGGAAATGATCCCCTTATTCCCGTGTCTTCCAGCTACTTTATCCCCAACTTTAATTTCACGTTTCTGTAAAATATATACACGAATCATTATGTCGAGGGGATCCCTCTGGATCCATTTCACATCGATAACGCGCCCTCTTCCACCTATAGGTAGTTTGAGAGAAGTTTCTTTTGAAGTGGATACCTCAAGACCAAAAATGGCCCGTAATAACCCAGCTTCCGCGATATACGACGATTCACTCGCTATCTGAGGCGTTAATTTACCTACTAAAATATCGCCAGTTTCTACCCAGGATCCCAACCTCACAACTCCATTTCTGTCCAAATTGCGGAGGAAATGTTCTTCTAGATGTGGTATTTCTTTAGTGATTTTTTCAGCAGAGCCTTGGCTTGTTGTATCCGTCTGAATTTCATATTTTCGGATGTGAAAAGAGGTATAAATATCTTCACATACCAAACGTTCGCTAATTAGTACTGCGTCTTCAAAATTGTAACCCTCCCACGGCATATAAGCTACTAAAATGTTTTTTCCTAAAGCAAGTTCCCCACCAACTGTAGCTGCTCCCTCCGCTAAAATTTGCCCTTTTTTAATGGATTTACCACGCGTAACCTGAGGTTTTTGGTGCATACAAGTATTTTTGTTAGAACGCTGATGGGTAACTAAAGGAATACTTATAATCTTCCCACTACTTGATAAAAGGATCTTGTGACTTTCACTAGAAATGATCTTTCCCTCGCGTTCGGCTATAACGGAAACCCTAGAATCTAGAGCTGTTTGGCGTTCCAATCCAGTTCCAACAATGCACTTCTCGGACCGAGAAAGTGGAACTGCTTGGCGCTGCATATTAGAACTCATTAAAGCCCTATTTGCATCGTTATGCTCAATAAAAGGAATAAGAGAACCTCCAATAGAAAAATATTGGAAAGGAAAAATACTTCTAACATGAATCTGTTCCCATGCAATAGTCAGGAATTCTTGACGGTATCTAGCTGGAACAACCTGGTCTTCCTGAATACCCTGATTCAAGGATAAAGAATTTCCTGCTGCTATCATATAATATTCATCTCTATTTGGTGATAAATAAACCACCTGTCTCTCTTTTTTTTCTTTTGCTTTCTCCGATATTTCATAAAACGGACTCTCTATAGATCCCCACCAGTGATCAATTCTGGCATGAATTGCTAAGGATCCAGTAAGTCCAACATTGATTCCTTCGGACGTGTCAATTGGACAAATACGCCCATAATGGCTCGGATGAATATCTCGGCTCCGAAAACTCGCAGTTCTCCCCGTTAATCCCCCAGGACCCAAACAACTCACTTTTCGCCCATGAACGGTTTGTGTCAATGGATTGGTTTGATCAAAAACTTGAGATAAGGGGTATGTCCCAAAAAAGGTCTCATAAGTTGTTATTAATAAAATCGAAGTTGAAGTTGGAGTTACCAAAGTTTGTGGAGTCGGTTTCGATTGACGTATGAATACTCTACGGATAGTTTTTTGAACCGCATGTTGTAAACGGCCAAGAGCCAGTCCGAATTGATCTTGTAATAGATCCGCAACCGAACGAATACGTTTATTTTTCAAGTGATTCATATCGTCATCGTCAAGTATACCCGTTTCAAATTTCATTCCAATCAAATGATCCGTAGCAGTCAATACATCTCGTGGTAACAAGAATGTATTGTTCTGAGGTATATCAAGATTCAGTCTACGATTCATATTTCGTCGACCAACTCTTCCTAATTCACATTTTTGTTGAAAAAATTTCTTTTGTAATTCCTCACATAAGGACCCCGAAAATACCAGGTCCCCGCCTACACAAGCAAATTGTTGATAAAACTCCAAAATAGCTTTTTCTTTTGACTCAATCCTCTTCTTCTCCTTAGCATTCAGGAAAGACAAAAAAATTTCGGGGTAGGAAACATTATCTAAAATTTCTCTTAGATTCAAACCCATAGCTGATAATAGAACTAAAATAGATATCTTTTGTTTTCTACTCACGCGAGCCCATATCCTTTCTTTTTTATCAATTGCTAATTCCGATCTTCCTCCCCAATCTGATATTATAGTCCCAGTGTATATAGAAATTCCCTTGTGGTCTAATTCCGAGCGGTAGTAAATACCAGGACTTAGCAATATTTGATTGATCACAATTCGGTATATTCCATTTATTATAAAGGTTCCTAAGGAATTCATTATAGGAATGTTTCCAATAGAAATGGTTTGCTTTTGCACATCGAAACCAAAAATTAATCGCGCAGGTACATAGAATTCAGAAGAATAGGTGAGTGATTCATACACAGCATCCCTTTCTTTTATCGCGGGCTCTAGCAATTGATACCCTTTCGCAAATAATTGAAATGCAATTTCGTGATCTGGATCTTTAATTGTTGGAAACTTCTCAAGTTCTTCTGCCAAGCCTTGATTAATGAACCTACAAAATCCCTCGAATTGTACCTGACTAAATCCAGGTATTGTGGACATTCCCTCATTTCCATTCCGGAGCATCTTAATCTTAAGTTTCCTATTTATCGAAGAAAAATTCCATTATCAGCTCACTCTTCATCAATCCCTACGGATCAATCTAGCAATCATGGAATCTATATTCCGTTTACTGAATCACATGAAATTCTAGGGAACTCCACATACATATTTCATATATGTATTTCATACATATGAATCGAGACAATTTTGACAAAAGTTCGAATTTGGCAGGAGTACAAATGGAATGAAAATGAATTGATAAAACAGTCCTAGAAAAAAATTCTTCCACTTAAACTTTACTTTACAATATTCTAATCAGATTGGATAGGAAAGATTTCTCGTTTTATCCCCTTTCATAGAAAGGGAAAAATCATAATAATTTATAAGCACTAGAAAGTTTGACTTTAGTTCGATTTAGAATAGCACACTTAGTTTAATTTTCAAAAAGAATTTGAGGGTTCTTTTTTGTTTCGTATCGTAGTAGTAGAATTGTTGGAAAATAAAGGATTTCGTTGTAAAATCCTAAAATTCCTAAAAGAAACTACTTACTTTATTTTTTAAGTACTTACCAATCTAGTTATCCACCTATCCATATATCCTTTCTTTTATCGTAATTTCACTTGGATGGCCCAAAAAGGCCGGGCCATAATCTATATCAGAGCCAATTTCCTCTTTTTTTTATTTAAGATATTTAATGCAATGAAAAATTAAAGCACGATTCCCCCTAGGAATATGTACATAAGGGGGATCCATATATAATAATCCTGTTCGGATCTCAAGTTTACATATATACAGATTAGGAAAACATTTATTCTATTTTATTATGCCATTAAAAGGAATGGGGAAGAGAATATCAGCCATTGACTACTGCAATTCAAAAAATAAAAAGAAAATTCTAGTTAATGGTTCCAATTTGTTCTGAATTTTACAGCCTGTGACTGGAAATTCACTTTTTCTACTTTATCATCTCGATAGAATAGAAAGAAAAGGGAAGTTTTCCAGTGTTAGCAATGTGTCTTTTAAGATAGAATCCGTCGAGGAGAATAAGCGAAACAGAACCTAAAAAAGCAGAAATCAATTTTCTGAAAAATATTGGAAAAAAAAAGTAAGTAGAATTTTATTCAAAATAAAATAAAGGGCTTTTTAGTATAGTAAGAAAATGCGAATGAATACTTGTTCTTTTCTCGATTTTAGATCGGATTTTTTGGCGGCATGGCCAAGTGGTAAGGCAGGGGACTGCAAATCCTTTATCCCCAGTTCAAATCTGGGTGCCGCCTGATCAAGAAAATACTTAGGATTATAGTCCTGATCAAACTCGACAAATTCGTGCCCCTACCCATAAGTTGGGGCAGGGGAGTAACTAGGTCTGGCGATACTAGATTTTGAGAATTCATACCATAGTTCTATCCTGAAACTCGGGTTTGTTTTGGCAGCAGTGGCCCAAAGGGCTACCAATAGGGATAAGGTAGCGTTTCCTTCTTCTTTTTTTAATTTGAATTTATTCGATTCAGGAATTTAAAACTACGAGGCTAAGATGTCAGAAATCCTTGTTTGTATCCAAAGGGCCCTAAGGGACATTCTTTTTTCAATCTAAGATGAGTTCGCGAAGAAATATCAACACTTCTTAATTATCAGACATTTTTTTATCGTACATCTTACTACATACACTTCGTACATCTTATGCTATCTACATACACTAAAGTAAAGGCTACTGATTCTGTCGAGAATCAGATTGAATAGGCTGATCAAAAATCAATTTCGGAGTTGTGGATAAGGTTTTCTCACTCTTTCATAGAAAGATAGAAAGCAGGGCAGTAGGGTTTAGGTCAAAAAATAAACAGGGGTAAGGTAGATATTCAATAAATATTTAGCTATCCTAATTTTAGGATATATTCCGCCGCCCTTTGCTTATAAAGGGGTGGTAACAAAAGGAAGAAAAAATCTCTCTATTCCCGCGTCTTCTACTCAGAACACCCCCTATATTCTTTTTAGAGAAAGAGCTCTGTATCGTATTTATACTTAATACTCTCCAATTCTACTAAAAATCATATTAAGAATTTGTTAGGAGTAAATTGCTTTAACCGATTCTTCCATAGTCTTAAGGCAGAATGGCCTTTTGACTCTGTACCCTTGATTCCACTATGATTATTGATCAATAGTGGAATAATTCCTTTATAGAAATAGGAGACATAATTTACATGGATATAGTAAGTCTCGCTTGGGCTGGTTTAATGGTAGTCTTTACGTTTTCTCTTTCGCTAGTAGTATGGGGGAGAAGTGGACTCTAGGGATACTACTAATTGAGTAGTCGAATTGTAGTCTCCACTCTTTTCTTTAATTGATTGTTTTGCATTAATCATTTTGCCAAACTTTTTTCTCTATTTCTTTAGTTTTGTTTCACTCTTTTAAGAAAGAGTTTCTTAAAAGAGTCATTCTATTCTACTATAAATAGAAAATAGAATAGAAAGAGCGATTGCGATTTGCGATTATAGTAATTCAGAATTTCTACTAGAAGTAACGAGTCAAAATAAAGTTCTATACATAAACATAAGAAAATTATACTTTCTTACACGAAGCTATTCATAACATATCGAACATTTTCCATTTAGGCTCTTTTCTTATTCTTAGGATAAATTTTATGTTCTTTTTTTTTGTTTTGAAGGACCCCGCGTGAAGCATCTCGAGGCATTTTTAAGCATGAAAGATTCGCAGGTTTTTCCTTTTACTTTTTTCTTTTATTATAGTCTATTCTCGTATTATTTTTCTCCCCCTCCATGGATTTTTTCAACGAAGAATTGTCTTCGATTTTTTTTTTACTGAATTTCAATTAAGTGGATGCAGTGAAAAAAAAAGTTGAATTAGACTGCTATTTCAATATACTAATTTATTCTATGTAGATTTAAGATAATCTAATAGAAGGAATCCAAAGTGTGGTAGAAAAAACTATATGTAGTTTTTTCTACCACACTTTATGATTCCAACCGGATCCTTTCATTTTAGACTTTTTTATTTTAATCCCTTTTTCATTTTTTCAACGATTAATTGGAATTCCAATTAATCATTTTGGCTGGCCGTTTTTACATAAAGAATAAGTAAAAACCCAGTAGGAACTAGAATGAACAATGTAGTAGCAATAAATGCGAGAATATTGACTTCCATAACTTCTCTATTCTTTTTTTCACAATAACTCGGGATGTAATCCCATGGAGAGGAAAAAAGGGTATCCTGTAAATTCAAGGAGAGGACTTGCATTCTGATAATACTGAATCAATTCAATATTATGAATATCGGATCTATCAAATCAATTCACGGTTGATAGTGGAATAATATAACATAGGAAAAGAAAAACCCTTATCCATACTAAGACCAAAATAGGTTTTTTGATTGGATTCGGAACCCCCTCTATTTTTCATCCTTTTCCACTTTTGCTTTTCTATATGTATAACCCAGAATCTTTCTTATCTTATATTAGCTAATTTCTCTTCCTTTTTCTTTTTCTTATAGTTATACATACAATTATGTATGTATTATATGACCGACTTTCTAGGGGTCACATAGACATCCAAATAAACAGTAGAAGTAGAAATGAGATCGAGAAAAGAGGATCTTAAATAAAAAAGATCCAATATTTTAATTTAGGAAAGGGGTGTGGTTTACCCCCCAAAAAGGAACTAATTATATTAAATGCATTCTCGAATAATAAACGAATACGATTTATGTATGAATTCTGATAAAATCCCGGTAATCTAATTATACTAATCCACGTATGATATGTATGTCTTTCCTTATCAACCGGAAGTCGTGAAAAAAATTCCTATACTGCTCTCTTTTTACTGAGAAATGCGAAATAAAAAAAGTAAAGTAAGGGCGCCCCTATAGATATTTGATCTTGCCTCCTACCCCCCCTTTTCAGGGAAATTTTTGATGAAAAAAAGGAAAGATTAATTTGCCCGTTCATTGAACTCTAGTTCGGGACTGACGGGGCTCGAACCCGCAGCTTCCGCCTTGACAGGGCGGTGCTCTGACCAATTGAACTACAATCCCTGCGGGGTGTATGGCATATCTATTCTTAAATAGAACCATAAGAAGATTCGATTCGTCTGTCGTATTCTAAAAAATAGACGAATCATATTCTTCTTTATTTCTATCGATTAGATCCTTTTTTTATGGAAGAAAAAAAAACGGATTTAGTTCATATTCACAAAGCCCTAGATTATTGGGCCGAGCTGGATTTGAACCAGCGTAGACATATCGTCAACGAATTTACAGTCCGTCCCCATTAACCGCTCGGGCATCGACCCAGGAAGATTTTATTCTAGGGTTTTTTAGAATCTATGACTAACCTAACCTCTTTTTATAATACTCCCTACCCCCAGGGGAAGTCGAATCCCCGCTGCCTCCTTGAAAGAGAGATGTCCTGAACCACTAGACGATAGGGGCATCCAATAGACGATAGAGCCATATACAACCACTCGTCATTATATTATAATGATAGTATGAGCAGTTTTTTAGAATTGTCAATATACTGGAAGAGTATAACTAGATCAAAGCAAAGAGTCTTTCCTACTTTAAAAAAGAAAAAAGTGAATGAATTTAGTAAAAAAGTAGTTTATCGGATTCGAACTAATAACTTCCCTCTTACCATGGCATTACTCTAGTACTAAACGAAAAGCCCCTTATCGGATTTGAACCGATGACTTATGCCTTACCATGGCATTACTCTACCACTGAGTTAAAAGGGCTTTTTATTCAATTTTATTAAAAAATTAGCTACATATCGAGATATAGAAGTTTATTCTATGGAGATTATGTAAACACGATCTCGGACGACTTCCCAAACCAAAAACCGGAATTGAGGAGGAGAACAATTGTGAAATCGGATACAATAATGGGCCAAAAAGAAAAAGGGCCAAAGGGGCAATAAGAAATGCTGTTAAAAAAATGGTAGACTTTGTTTTTTTATCTTTACGCTATTCACTTTTCACGTGCTCAGAATGTTCTGCAGAATTAGGGACTTTTTTCTCCTATTGGCGGATCGTATAATGAGAACTTTCTCCATTTATGTTTTATTTCCCCTAATTCTAATTGGGTGGGGTATAAAGGAATTTGCGCTCTTCATATATCCATATGGTTGGGTATTAATTTTCAGTGAAATACTTCTTATCTGTTTTGGTGCGGGATTGAAACAATTTTTAACAGGCACTCTTTGGAAAAACCTTAGAGTTCAAAACTTTTTAAGAAAAATTAAAAAGTTTTGGACGGATTTGTTGAAGCCATTTTCAACAGGTACCCCTTGGAAATGGAGTACTTGAATATTCTACAAGGATTCTGGTGCATTTTGAACAAACTATGTTGGAGTTTTCTCAATAATTTTATTTTAACGAATTTCTACTGCAGAGTAGAAAAATTATTCTACTGCCTCCCCAACAAAAAAGAAAAACCATATCCTACATACCGAACTCCTGCAGGTTCAAGGTTTTCCATTTCCGAACACTACGAAAAAGGAAGATTCTGGATTCTTGATCCTAAGGTGAAAAGGAAGGGAACAGATACCCAGATTCTTTGTTCAATTCTGAATAAAAAAGAAAAGGAAGAAAGAGATTTATGGGAACTGTATTGCTTACCTATATCTCTTAGTGTATATTGTAGGAATAATCAAACTCGTCTTTAGAATACGATCCTAATCGAAATGCATACATTTGGTTCATACGCTATTAGCATGGTAAAAAGAGATGTATTTTACAGACTAGAGAGAGGCTATATAAATCCTAAAGTAAAGGCCCACAATTAAAGTACCAACTGCTCGCTCTCATGAACTTTCTCTGTTTGATTCGATAAGGTGGAATTCGCCTCCTTCTCGAATGGCTATCCTTGACAAAAGGTAGCGTTGGTATCATAATCTACATGTAGCGGGTATAGTTTAGTGGTAAAAGTGTGATTCGTTCTATTCGGAATTTGAAATGATATACTTAAGGCATCCTTAAGTTTTTTCTATTCATATTCCGATAAAAACTTTAGTTCTTATAAAGGGTTTAATCCTTTTCCTCTCAATAGCATATTGAGGAAGAATATACATTCTCGCGATTGGTAGCCAAAGACTTTTTGAATTTGCATGCAAAATAAAAATTCGATTATGAATACAGAGTCGCGAAGCATAATTTTGCATTGGATTAAGTACTCCAATTGAATAAATATGAGTAAAGGATCTATGGATGAAGATAAAAAAAAGGTTTATTTCCAATCGTAACTAAACCCCCTTTTGTTTAAAAAGGAAATGGAAGACCAATAGCTAAAAATGATAGTTTTGGTTTACTAGAACCATCAGTATATTGTTTCAGCTCGGTGGAAACCCAACTCTTTTCCTCAAGATCTCTTGAATGAAATTAGGGAACGAAGTAAGTAGATTAGATAGATATTTAGGAGAATTTCTATCTCCTATTCTATAGGGATCATCTAGAAAGCGGAGAGCTTTGGTTCCATTCAGACAGAAAAGCTGACTTAGATGTTAAGTGGTGAGAATATCCATAAAGGAGCCGAATGAAATCCAAATTTCATGTTCGGTTTTGAATTAGAGACGTTAAAAATAATCAACCAACGTCGACTATAACCCCTAGCCTTCCAAGCTAACGATGCGGGTTCGATTCCCGCTACCCGCTCCATTCTGTATAAATTCCGTAGAAAAGACTATTCTATTTGTCTAGACATGATAGAGACTTGTATTCAACCTTTTTCGTCCACCTTCAGCCCTACAGAGCGGAGTAGAGCAGTTTGGTAGCTCACGAGGCTCATAACCTTGAGGTCACGGGTTCGATTCCCGTCTCCGCACTTAGCGGTCCATATAAATGGACTATTCTATTTGTAAAGTTGAATTAGACTGCTATTTCAATATACTAATTTATTCTATGTAGATTTAAGATAATCTAATAGATATGGTAGAGAGCTATATCCAACCCAACCTTTTTTTTATTTAGCAGGCAGAAAAGAAAAATAAAAGAAAAGCATAGTCTATCCCCTTTAAAAGCAGTTTGTCTCTTGTTTGTCTCGGCGAATTCCCGGTTTATGGAACCCCCTCGGCAAGTTTGCTTTTTGCCTCCAAAGCACTCTTTTTTTTTTTTTGAATCAGGTGCAAAGGAAGGATAAGATAGGAAGGGATACAGTACTAGACTAACAACTACTTAATTAACTACTTAATTTACTATTTA